AACCTTATGGTAAAGAAGAAAAAAACAGAAATATACGCTTTTGGTCGCCATATATCTTTATCCGCTGACAAAGCAAGAAGAATAATTGATCAAATTCGCGGTCGTTCCTACGAGGAAACACTTATGATACTAGAACTCATGCCCTATAAAGCATGTTATCCCATTTTCAAATTGGTTTATTCTGCAGCAGCAAATGCTAGTTTCAATATGGGTTCCGACGAGGCCAATTTAGTAATTCGTAAAGCTGAGGTTAACGAGGGTACTGCCGCGAAGAAATTAAAACCACGGGCTCGAGGACGTAGTTATGCGATAAAAAAAGCTACCTGTCATATAACTATTGTAGTGCAAGATAGATCTTTAGATGAATATGAAGAGATATCTTTCTATTCGTTAAAAAACCCTAGATGGAAAAAGACAACTATGGTATATGATGATGCGTATAATAGTGAGGTAGTATGGGACAAAAAATAAATCCACTTGGTTTCCGACTTGGTACAACCCAAAGCCATCATTCCCTTTGGTTTGCACAACCAAAAAATTATTCTGAGGGTCTACAAGAGGATCAAAAAATAAGAGATTTTATCAAAAATTATGTTCAAAAGAATATGAGAATATCCTCCGGTGCCGAGGGAATTGCCCGCATAGAGATTCAAAAAAGAATCGATTTGCTCCAGGTCATAATCTTTATGGGGTTCCCGAAGTTATTAATCGAAAGTAGACCGCGAGGAATCGAAGAATTACAGATGAATCTACAAAACGAATTTCATTATGTGAACCGAAAACTTAACATTGCTATCACAAGAATTGCAAAACCTTATGGAAATCCTAATATTCTTGCAGAATTTATAGCCGGGCAATTAAAGAATAGAGTTTCATTTCGAAAAGCAATGAAAAAGGCTATTGAATTGACTGAACAAGCAGATACAAAAGGAATTCAAGTACAAATTGCAGGGCGTATCGACGGAAAAGAAATTGCACGTGTCGAATGGATCAGAGAAGGTCGGGTTCCCCTACAAACCATTCGCGCTAAAATTGATTATTGTTCTTATACAGTTCGGACTATCTATGGGGTATTAGGCATCAAAATTTGGATTTTTATAGACAAGGGAGAGGAATAACAAAACTTTCATTGTTTTTCCGTCGATAGAACAAAAAGGGGGAAACTCATTCATTCTTTTTCTGGCCAATCAAACAAATTCCGAATTCTTTAATTCTTTTAATTCTATAGGGTTGAATAAAAATTAGATTGACCTTTTGTTTTGATATAATTGCTATGCTTAGTGTGTGACTCGTTGGTTTTAGGGGGTTGGGATTAAAAAAAGACCGGCCCAGTAGTATGAAAACCAACCCATCGCTTCATATTATCTGGATCTAAAGAACCTGTCAAGATATGCCAAATCGGTCATATCTTTGTAGCAACTGACATTTTTTTACAATTAAACTTTAATGAATTCTAAGTTTAAACCAAAATACAGAACAAGAGTGTGGATAAATGGAAGGGTGAGAGAAAGAAAGAAAAAAATATCAATGATATAGAATTCCAATATGTAAGGTCTATGAGTCCTCTCATAACAGTGTAATAAAGCATCAATACTAATTGATTCATCCATAATGAAATAGTAAATGAATCCTTCTTATAGATTATAGAAGAAAAAACTCAAGAGCTTCGAGCCAATAAAGACTAAGAAGATTGACTCAAGGATAAATTGGATTAGAAGCTTCGTTGTAAAATTCTGACCTAACCATTTAGTACGAAGTGGTGGGGACGAAGGAACCTGTGAATGCAAAAGATTTTATTCAACAAATGAATCTTAATGATTCACTCGTTGGGATGGCGAAATGAACCGGAAATCAATTCATCTATTCGGAGAAATGACGAACAAGTGCTAGGACTGAAATAGAGATTGCAAGAGTCAACATTCGCCCGCGATAATTTTTTTTTGAATTTTAATTGGTAAACCTGGATAAAAGACAAAAGAAAATAAAGATTTAATAGGACGTTCCAAAAAAACGATTTTTTATCCAATTTTTCTAAAAATGTTCTAATATCTATGCAAATTAATTGCAAGTCCATTTTGAATCCTTTTATTCGCGAGGAGCTGGATGAGAAGAAACTCTCACGTCCAGTTCTGTAGTAGAGATGGACTTCCGAAACAACCATCAATTATAACCCCAAAAGAACTAGATTCCGTAAACAACATAGAGGACGAATGAAGGGAATATCTTATCGAGGTAATCATATTTGTTTCGGTAAATATGCTCTTCAGGCGCTTGAGCCTGCTTGGATCACATCTAGACAAATCGAAGCGGGTCGACGAGCAATGACACGAAATGCACGCCGTGGTGGAAAAATATGGGTCCGTATATTTCCAGACAAACCAGTTACAATAAGACCCGCCGAAACACGTATGGGTTCGGGGAAAGGATCCCCTGAATATTGGGTAGCTGTTGTTAAACCGGGGCGAATACTATATGAAATAGGCGGAGTAACTGAAAATATAGCTAGAAGGGCGATTTTAATAGCAGCATCAAAAATGCCTATACGAACTCAATTTATTATTTCGGGATAAAAATTTAGAACCAACACAAATGAGTCTTGGGAATGAAAGAAAACCGCGGGTTTCTTTTTTTTGACAAACAATATTTCTTTTATTTTCTTCATCCTTTGCAGTGGAAGAATAGACTCAAAACTTCATATGATTCAACCTCAGACCCATTTAAATGTAGCGGATAACAGCGGGGCTCGAAAATTGATGTGTATTCGAATCCTAGGAGCTAGTAATCGCCGATATGCTCATATTGGTGACGTTATTGTTGCTGTGATCAAAGAAGCGGTACCAAACATGCCCCTAGAAAAATCAGAAGTAGTAAGAGCTGTAATTGTTCGTACCTGTAAAGAACTTAAACGTGACAGCGGTATGATAATACGATATGATGACAATGCTGCAGTTGTGATTGATCAAGAAGGAAATCCAAAAGGAACTCGAATTTTTGGTGCGATCCCCCGCGAATTGAGACAATTCAATTTTACTAAAATAGTTTCATTAGCTCCCGAGGTATTATAAAATGGGAGCCTGATATCTTTGAGATCTTTGAAAAGAAATAGATTAAGAACTAGATTAATTCGTAGATTATGTCTCACGCATATACCTTGAAAAATGCATATTCATAAACTAATAAAAAAACATGTTAATTAGATCCAATTTTGAGGCACCAAAAATTTTACTTCATCATGGGTAGAGACACTATTGCTGAGATAATAACCTCTATACGAAATGCGGATATGGATAGAAAAAGAGTTGTTCGCATAGCATCTACTAATATTACCGAAAATATTGTTAAAATACTTTTCCGAGAAGGTTTTCTCGAAAACGTCAGAAAACATCGAGAAAAAAACAAAAATTTTTTGGTTTTAACCCTGCGACATAATAGAAGGAATAGGAAAAGACCCCATACCTGTAGAAATTTTTTAAATTTAAAACGGATCAGCCGACCCGGTCTACGAATCTATTCTAACTCTCAACGAATTCCTAGAATTTTAGGTGGAATGGGGATTGTAATTCTTTCTACTTCTCGAGGTATAATGACAGACCGGGAGGCTCGACTAGAAAGAATCGGCGGAGAAATTTTATGTTATATATGGTAATCCTTTTAATATCCAAATGGGATCCGAAACCTCTTCCTATTTGTAAAAAAAAAAAAAGAAAGGGGTGAGTTGTCTAATATCGTTTCTCCTACATTAGTTGATACTTCAAGGGGGCTTTACCTGAAATGAAAGAACAAAAATGGATTCATGAGGGTTTAATTACCGAATCGCTTCCCAATGGCATGTTCCGGGTTCGGTTAGATAATGAAGATCTGATTATAGGTTATGTTTCAGGAAAGATCCGACGTAGTTTTATACGGATACTGCCAGGAGATAAAGTCAAAATTGAAGTAAGTCGTTATGATTCAACTAGAGGACGTATAATTTATCGACTCCGAAACAAGGATTCGAAAGATTAGGTGGTTTTTATTCAATACGATTCGAGATGAAAAATTGCAAGAAACTTATTTTCTACCAAGAAGTAGATTCAGAATTAAGATAAGGAATGAAAAATATGAAAATAAGAGCTTCCGTCCGTAAAATTTGTGAAAAATGTCGACTAATCCGCAGACGGGGGCGCATTAGAGTAATTTGCTCTAACCCGAGACATAAACAAAGACAAGGATAATCAGACTCACCAAAGGAATAAACGTACAAATAAAGAATCTGTTTTGACATCAAATGGATATATTCCATATATTTCTGACTCATATTTATGAGATGCTACAATATGGCAAAAGCTATACCGAGAATTGGTTCACGTAAAAATGTACGTATTGGTTCACGTAAAAGTGCACGTAGAATACCAAAGGGAGTTATTCATGTTCAAGCAAGTTTCAATAATACTATTGTCACCGTTACAGATGTACGGGGTCGGGTCGTTTCCTGGTCCTCGTCCGGTACTTGTGGATTCAAGGGTACGAGAAGGGGGACGCCCTTTGCCGCTCAAACTGCAGCGGCAAATGCTATTCGTACAGTAGTAGATCAAGGTATGCAACGAGCCGAAGTCATGATAAAAGGTCCCGGTCTCGGAAGAGACGCCGCATTACGAGCTATTCGTAGAAGTGGTATACTATTAACTTTTGTGCGGGATGTAACCCCCATGCCACATAATGGCTGTAGACCCCCAAAAAAAAGACGTGTATAGAAATGAAGAGTGAAGAAATTTCAAGAGAAACAAGAGAAATAAATAATTCAATCAAATAAAATATTATTACTATGGTTCGAGAGAAAGTAACAGTATCTACTCGGACGCTGCAGTGGAAGTGTGTTGAATCCAGAACAGACAGTAAACGTCTTTATTACGGGCGCTTTATTCTGTCTCCACTTATGAAAGGACAGGCCGACACAATAGGCATTGCGATGAGAAGAGCTTTGCTTGGAGAAATAGAAGGAACATGTATCACACGCGTAA